AGGTAGAGCACCTCGTTTACACGTGCGCCAACGCTTTTCAAGGGAGCCAATTATGCAATGAACATAATTTCTCTTATTGAGAAATCGATGTCTTACTCCATAAATTAAATTCGAGGGAACAAGAGAACAATAGCATGACAAATATTTGGTTCGGTCTGATTCAGGTGCGAGTTCAGGTGCCAAATAGAACCCTTGATAGTTGATAAGGTTAATACTCAGCCCATTCAATGCCAGGCATAATGAGTTTAAGGGCCTCAAAATAACCTCTTTTCGTTCTATGAACTTTAAGGTGTATGAAGTCTCATATTTGACTCTTGCAGCGGAGCGGTAGAGACTCCATTTAACTTAGGTTGATTTAGGCCGGAGGCAGACCTAAGTCAAGGTAACCCTTCTTTGAAACACTTTGGTATTGCTCCCAGATTAGAATACAAATAATGAATCAGAGCACATGGAGCCATCTCATTATCCTTTTATTTTCCCGTAAAGGAAAGAAAAAATATGGTGGACTAACTGAATCTTTTCATCAGTTAATGAAAGAGCCCAATGCAACAAAATAAAATGCATGTTGGGTCTTTGAAACAGTTCGAATCATTTTGATAATAATCAGTTTGATCTGTTTTACCGAGAAGGTCTACGGTTCGAGTCCGTATAGCCCTAATACATTCTATTTTTGTTTTTGTATAGACATTCTTTTTTTTTATAGATTTTATTTCCTCAACAGTATTTGTCAAATCTCGGATAAAATACCCATCCCTCTTCATTAATTTTCGTGGATGAATTACATATGACTTTTTTCCTGTCCACGATCAAAGAGTTAGTGATACACTTTTGCTTTGGTATACCCAATCTCACTTAATTTATGAAGTTAAAATCATGACATGATGCTGTCTAAAAACTCCAACCTGACCCAACCAATTGGTTGGGGGATTTGGTCTGTCGAATCGTTCGATAATGTGTGATTCTTTCTATTAGAAAGATCTTATATGTAGTTGTGGATCATTTACGATTTTGTCGATTATACCACTTTGTGCTATCTTTCATTGTGTAGCGCGGGTTTGCTGTAAAACAAACCCGCGCTACACAACGGTTGTTCTTACTAAGTGTTATTCTAAGTGTTATTGCCGTAACAAAAAACAAACAAGTATTTTGGTTCATTCCCAAATCGCGATCTTTCTATCTTTCTTTAGTACTAGAGTAGAGATTGGTACGAAATAGAATGATCCTTTCATTCTAACTCTAATGAAATAACTCGATTTTTTTTATTTCTGAGAGGGTCAGTGGGATAGTACAGGTTCAAAGTTTCTGATTCTTTTTGGTATAGAAAGGTATGAGTTGCTATATGTAAAGGTTCCTCACAACTCAACGGATTGAATAAAATCAATTAAGAAAAATAGAAATTCAATCTAGGACAAGGAAAGGGGCTAAAATATAATCGTTCGATGCATTAGATTATGTTTACGTATTCGTTCGTATCGAATCAATAGAAACAATGATTTTCTACCTGGATTTTAATGAAAATAATACTTTGAGTAGAATATACTAGAAATACCTAGACTTTTACCCCATATGACTACTGAAATCTTTTTATTTTCATTATATCACCATTATCTCATTTCATACTATCATTTCATATTTCATAGCATAGTATATTCATACTATATCTATATATAGTATGAATATACTTATATATACTTATATATATAGTCAATATATATTATTGTCAATATATATATATATATAACATACTAATATATAATAGTAATTGTAATAGTAATTAATTAGAAAAAAGAAAAACCAATATATAGAGAAACCCAGACAAAGTGAAAGAGTTTTGTTTGTATAAGAGCATCTTATGTCTACATCATATCTAAATAGAATCGAAATAAAAAATAAATGTAAGTAGGATTCTGTTGAATGAATCTTTAAATTAAACAAGACATGTCCCACAGCAAACAAACTCTATGAGGTTTGATTTAATTAAAATCAATTCTTGTTTCGCCCAAGATAAGAAGTTCTGGATGAATTAACAATTCCAATTCTAATCGAATAATTCAGCATATTCCACATTAAATTAATAGGAGTGCATTTATGTTTCTGCTTCATGAATATGATATTTTCTGGGCATTTCTAATAATATCAAGCGTTATTCCTATCTTAGCATTTGTAATTTCCGGAGTTTTAGCACCGATTAGTGAAGGACCGGAGAAGCTCTCTAGTTATGAATCGGGTATAGAACCCATGGGAGATGCTTGGTTACAATTCCGAATCCGCTATTACATGTTTGCTCTAGTTTTTGTTGTTTTTGATGTTGAAACGGTCTTTCTTTATCCATGGGCAATGAGTTTCGATGTATTGGGTGTATCTGTATTTATAGAAGCTTTAATTTTCGTGCTTATCCCAATTGTTGGTTCAGTTTATGCATGGCGAAAAGGAGCATTAGAATGGTCTTAGCTGAATATTCGGACAATAAAAAGAAAAAGGAAGGTGCTGAAAGCATTGA